CCGCTTGATAGGGAATCATTACTGAATTCTATTGGTAATTCCGTAACCTCAATCAAAGAATTTCCTTTTGAGCCTGCACCCATTTTGCATTTTCAAAAATATTCTTTATTGAGAGAGCAAACAAGAATTGATTTAGAAAGTCAAGCAAAAGCTTTAAAATGGGTATTCGATGTAATTACAACTGATCCAAATGATCAAACAATAATTAGAAATAAATCTATTGGAATAGAAGAAATCTGTAAAAGGGTTCCTCAATGGTCATACAAATTAACTGATGATTTGGAAGAACAGGAGGAAGAAAATGAGGAAGAATCTACGGAAGATCATGAAATTCGTTCAAGAAAAGCCAAACGCGTAGTAATTTATACTGATAACGATCAGAATACCAATACTATTATAACTACAAATAATACTAATAATAGTGATCAAGCGGAAGAGGTGGCTTTGATACGTTACTCGCAACAATCGGATTTTCGTCGGGATATAATCAAAGGATCCATGCGTGCTCAAAGACGTAAAACAGTTATTTTGGAAATGTTTCAAGCAAATGTGCATTCCCCGCTTTTTTTGGATCGAATAGACAAAACATTTTTTTTTTCTTCTTTTTATATCTCTGAAATGATGAATCTCATTTTTAGGAATTCGGTGGGGAGAGAACCAGAATTGAAAATTTCGCATTTTGATTTTGAGGAGGAAGAGACAAGGGAAAAAGAGAAAAAAAACGAAGATAAAAAAGAGGAAAATGAATGTATAGCAATATCAGAAACTTGGGATAGCATTATATTTGCTCAAGCAATAAGAGGTTTTATGTTAGTAACCCAATCTTTTCTTAGAAAATACATTGTATTGCCTTCATTGATAATTGCTAAAAATATTGGCCGTATGTTATTATTCCAATTCCCCGAATGGTATGAGGATTTGAAGGAATGGAATAGAGAAATGCATGTTAAATGCACCTATAATGGTGTTCAATTATCAGAAACAGAATTTCCCAAAGATTGGTTAACAGACGGTATTCAGATAAAGATTCTATTTCCTTTCTGTTTGAAACCTTGGCGAAGATCTAAAATACGATCTCATCCTAGAGATCAAATAAAAAAAAAAGGAAAAAAAGACAATTTTTGTTTTTTAACAGTTTGGGGAATGGAAGCGGAACTCCCTTTTGGGAGTCCCCGAAAACGACCTTCCTTTTTTGAACCCATTTATAAAGAACTCCAAAAAAAAGTTAGAAAAGTGAAAAAGAATTTCTTTCTACTTCTAAAAGTTTCAAAAGAAAAAACAAGATGGATCATTAAAATACTTCTAGTTCTAAAACGAATAATGAAGGAAATTCAAAAAGTAAACCCAATATTCTTATTTGAATTGAGCAAGGCGAAAGTATATGAAACGGCTGAAAATGGAAAAGATTCTGAAATAAATAATAAGATTATTCACAAATCAACCATTCAAATCCAATCCATGAATTGGACAAATTATTCACTCATAGAAAAAAAGATGAAAGATCTTTCTGATAGAACAATCACAATCAGGAATCAAATAGAACGAATCACAAAAGACAAGAAAAAAATAATTCTAACTTGTGATGATAAAAGATCGAAATCAAAGAAACATATTTGGCAGATATTCCAAAGAATAAATATACGATTAATACGTAAATCACATTATTTTATGAAATCTCTGATTGAAAAAATATACATAGATATCTTGCTATGTATGATTACCATTCACAGGATCAATTTCCAATTTTTCTTTGAATCAACAAAAAAAATAATCAATAAATCCGTTTACAACGATCAAACAAATCAGGAAGGAATTGATGAAAGAGATCAAAATACAATGAACTCTTTTTCCACTATAAAAAAGTTGTTTTCGAATACTAATATTAGTAATAGTACAAAAATGTATTATGACTTATCCTCCTTGTCCCAAGCATATGTATTTTACAAATTATCACAAACCCAATTACTTAACAAGTATCGCTTGAAATCTCTACTTCAATATCAGGGGACTTATCCTTTTATTAAGGATAAAATCAAGGATTATTGTATGACACGAGGAATATTTGATTCCAATTCAAGACATAAGAAAATTCATAAGTCTGGAATGATTGAATGGAAAAACTGGTTAAAGGGGCATTATCAATACAATTTATCTCAAACCAAATGGTCGCGGTTAGTACCGCAAAAATGGCGAAATAGAATCAATCAACGTTATAGGATTCAAAATAAAGACTCAATTAAATCGGATTCATATAAAAAAGAAAAAGACCAATTAATTCATTACGTGAAACAAAATTACTATGCAGCGGATTCATTGACAAATCAAAAAGAAAAATGGAAAAAACACTACAGATATGATCTTTTATCACATAAATATATGAACTATGGGGATAAGAAGGATTTATATATTTATGGGTCAAGATTACAAGTAAACAGGGTTCTCAAAATTCCATATAATTTCAATAAACCGAAATACGAATCATTTTTTGTATTGGTAAGTACAGCTATTAGTGATTATCTAGAAGAAGGATATATTATTGATACGCATAAAAATCTAGATAGAAAATATTTTGATTGTAGAATTCTCCATTTTTGTCTTAGAAAAAATATCGATATTGAGACCTGGACCAATACACATATCGGTACCAAAATTGATAAAAATACTAAGACTGAAAAAAAAATCAACAACAAATTGAAAAAAAAAGATATTTTTTCTCTTACGATTCATCAAGAAATCAACCCATCCAATCAAAAAAGTATTTTTTTTAATTGGATGGGAATGAATCAAGAAAGAGTTTATCGTACCATATCAAATCTAGAATCTTGGTTCTTCCCAGAATTTGTCTTACTTTTTGATGCATATAAGATTAAACCATGGATTATACCAATCAAATTACTTTATTTTGACTTGTATTTTTATAAAAATACAAGTCAAAATAAAAACATCAATATAAATAGAAAAAAAAATCTTCAGATGATATCTGATCAAAAAAAATATCTTAAATTAGAAAATTCCAACCAACAAAAAAATGAACAACAGGACCAAGTAAATCTTGTATCAGATATACGAAAAGAAAACAAAAAAAAAGATATTGAAGAGAATTACGCGGGATCAGACATTACCATTAAAAAAGGTAAAAAGAAAAAACAATCCAAGAAAAACAAGGAAGCAGAACTGGATTTCTTCCTGAAAAAATATTTCCTTTTTCAATTAAGATGGGATGACTCCTTGAACCAAAGAATGATCAATAATATCAAGGTATATTGTCTCTTACTTAGACTGATAAATCCAAAGGAAATTGCTATATCCTCGATTCAAAGAGGAGAGATGCATCTGGATGTAATGCTAATTCAGAAAGATCTAGCTCTTACAGAATTGATAAAAAAAGGAATATTAATTATCGAACCAATTCGTCTATCTATAAAAAAGGATGGAAAATTGATTATATATCAAACTATAAGTATTTCATTGGTCGAGAACAATAAACACCAAAGTAATAGAAAATGCATAAAAAAAAGATATATTGATAAGAGGAATTTGGATAAACCCATTGTACGATATGGGAATATGCTTGTGAATGGGGACAGAAATTATTATGATTTCCTTGTTCCTGAAAATATTATATCTCCTAGACGTCGTAGAGAATTGAGAATGTTAATTTGTTTCAATTCCCATAATTGGAATGTTACGGATAGAAATGGAAATCCATTATTTTGCAATGAAAACAACATAGGAAACTCTGGAAAATTTTTGGATGAGGACAAGCATCTTAATACAGATACAAATAAATTCATTAAATACAAATTTGTTCTTTGGCCCAATTACCGATTAGAAGATTTAACTTGTATGAATCGCTATTGGTTTGATACCAATAATGGCAGTCGTTTCAGTATGTCAAGGATACATATGTATCCACGATTTAGAATTATTTAATTTAATAGTATATTTCCTATATCATATATATCTATATTCCGTGACATTTTCGGTATATGAAAGCCGAAAGATGTACGCGTATGCTATGTTATATTTTGGTAAATGATACAGATTGAATGGTGTATCCATTCAATTGGATATAGGAATAAATAAATTAGCGGAATCCTTTTAGATAGAAAGAAATTTTTTTTCTTTCGTTAATGCGGAAACATATTATACCTTTCTATCCAAATCAAATTGAAAATTTGATTTGGATAAAATAAAGAAGTAGTATATGAATAAATCCAAATTTTTGTGTGTACTAGATTAAAATAACTGGCATAATTCTTTTTTTTATTTTTCCTGATCGGAAAAATCCATGAAAAAGAAAGAAAAAGGATAGAAAAATTTTTTATGGTCAAAAATTCATTCATTTCCATTATTCCACAAGAAGAAAAAGAAGAAAACAAAGGTTCTGTTGAATTTCAAGTATTCAGTTTCACCAATAAGATACGGAGACTTACTTCACATTTGGAATTGCACAAAAAAGATTTTTTATCGCAAAGGGGTCTACGAAAAATTCTAGGAAAACGTCAACGGTTGCTGGCTTATTTGTCAAAGAAAAATAGAGTACGTTATAAGAAATTAATTGGTCAGTTGGATATTCGGGAGCCAAAAACTCGTTAATTTAATCGTTTGAATTTTTTTTAGTAGTATTCGATTTTTCGTTTTGATGAGCCTCGTTTTGAGGAATTCATGGAATAATGAATTAAGGAAGAAAAGATATGACAGTACCGGTTACAAGAAAAGATCTCATGATAGTCAATATGGGGCCTCACCACCCATCAATGCATGGTGTTCTTCGACTAATCGTTACTCTCGATGGTGAAGATGTTATTGACTGTGAGCCCATATTGGGCTATTTACACAGAGGAATGGAAAAAATAGCGGAAAATCGAACAATTATACAATATCTACCTTATGTAACACGATGGGATTATTTAGCTACTATGTTCACAGAGGCAATAACCGTAAATGCACCAGAACAATTGGAAAATGTTCAAGTACCTCAAAGAGCTAGCTATATCAGAGTAATTATGCTGGAATTGAGCCGTATAGCTTCTCATTTGTTATGGCTTGGACCTTTTATGGCGGATATCGGTGCACAGACTCCCTTTTTCTATATTTTCAGAGAAAGAGAATTGATATATGATCTATTCGAAGCCGCCACAGGTATGCGAATGATGCATAATTATTTCCGTATCGGAGGAGTAGCTGCTGATCTACCTTATGGATGGATAGATAAATGTTTGGATTTCTGCGATTATTCTTTAACAGGAGTTGTTGAATATCAAAAACTTATTACGTGGAATCCCATTTTTTTGGAACGAGTTGAAGGAGTGGGCATTATTGTTGGAGAAGAAGCTGTAAATTGGGGTTTATCAGGACCGATGTTACGAGCTTCTGGAATCCAATGGGATCTTCGTAAAGTTGATCATTATGAGTGTTACAATGAATTCGATTGGGAAGTCCAATGGCAAAAAGAGGGAGATTCATTAGCTCGTTATTTAGTACGAATCGGTGAAATGAAGGAATCCATAAAAATTATTCAACAGGCTCTAGAAGGAATTCCTGGAGGACCTTATGAGAATTTAGAAGTACGACGCTTTGATAGAGCAAAGAATTCCGAATGGAATGATTTTGAATATAGATTTATTAGTAAAAAACCTTCACCCAATTTTGAATTGTCGAAACAAGAACTTTATGTGAGAGTGGAAGCCCCAAAAGGAGAATTGGGAATTTATTTGATAGGAGATAATAGCGTTTTCCCCTGGAGATGGAAAATTCGTCCGCCCGGTTTTATCAATTTGCAAATTCTTCCTCAGCTAGTTAAAAGAATGAAATTGGCTGATATCATGACGATATTGGGTAGTATAGATATCATTATGGGAGAAGTTGATCGGTGAAATGATAATTGATACGACAGAAGTACAAACTATCAATTCTTTTTCTACATCGGAATTTTTAAAAGAAGTGTATGGACTAATATGGATTGTACCCATTTTGACCCTTATATTGGGAATCACAATAGGGGTACTAGTAATTGTGTGGTTAGAAAGAGAAATATCTGCAGCGATACAACAACGTATTGGGCCTGAATATGCTGGCCCGTTGGGAATTCTTCAAGCTATAGCGGATGGGACTAAACTACTTTTTAAAGAGGACCTCCTCCCATCTCGAGGAGATATTCGTTTGTTTAGTGTGGGACCGTCTATAGCGGTTATATCAATTCTACTAAGTTATTTAGTAATTCCTTTTGGGTATCGTCTTGTTTTAGCCGATCTCAGTATAGGTGTTTTTTTATGGATCGCCATTTCCAGTATTGCTCCTATTGGGCTTCTTATGTCAGGATATGGATCGAATAATAAATATTCCTTTTTAGGTGGTCTACGAGCTGCTGCTCAATCTATTAGTTATGAAATACCATTAACTCTATGTGTGTTATCAATATCTCTACGTGTGATTCGTTGGAATATGAACTTTGAACCTCTCTTCTAGAAATAAAAGAAAAAAAAAGAGGTTCAATGTATTGAATAGATGTTTTCATTTTTTTTTTTTTTTATTCAGCATTCGGGTTGATGGGTTAAACCAGATAGTTATATGAGTGAAACTAAACAGCTTATAAATTTGTAGTAAGAAGAAAAAATCTCATTCCCTATGTACAAGAATAAAGTTGAAGTAAACATAAGCGGTGTAAACTGCTTACCCCAAGATTAAGATTTTTTGATTAGTCATCATATCTTGAAGCGGGCGCAAACAAACGATCAACTGTATGGAGTTTCTACTACTGTCTCGTATGTATTACTATACCGGGGATCAATCAAAAGTCAGTGGACGGTTAGGAACACCAAGGTACGCAAAGGATTAGTAATGGAGATAATGTAAGGTATCAAAAAAGAGGTATTTCTTCATAAAACGAATCATAATAAGGACTTGAAATTGGTAGAAATGATCAAGTAGTACTTCCCTACGATTCCGATCTAGAGTATGCTCCTATTCACTGGTTAAAGAAATGACTATCAAGAACGAATTAATCCTTTATCTTTTTTTTTTTAGTATCCTCCTCTGAGACAGAAGAACAGGAAAAAAGAAATGGAATGCAGTAATTGAATGAATAATAAAAAAGGGGATCTTTATTTATTCTTTTCTCTATCCATATTCATACATATCGAATTCTTATCACGATTCATGAACTAATGACTAATTCTTTTTATTTTGTATTGATTGATATAAGGAGTATTTTATTGAAATATTAAGTTATTACCGAACAAAAATAAATTCTTATTGTAAAGGATAAGATCAATTCGGAAGCACTTTTTTTTTTCTTATTCTAGCAGACAGAATTCCATTGGTCTAATTTGGGACTTTCCGATGTATCTTTATTCTATCTACCCAAAGATGGCGATAATACCGAACCCGTCCTTACATTTTTTTTGTGGCCATCGAGGAGCCGTATGAAGCTGAGGTCTCACGTACGGTTTTGAAATAGCGATGGGAACAGTGATGTTATTATCGACTATGATTATCTAACAGTTCAAGTACAGTTGATATAGTTGAAGCACAGTCAAAATATGGTTTTTGGGGGTGGAATCTGTGGCGTCAGCCTATAGGATTTATTGTTTTTCTAATTTCTTCTCTAGCCGAATGTGAGAGATTACCCTTTGATTTACCAGAAGCGGAGGAGGAATTAGTAGCAGGTTATCAAACCGAGTATTCGGGTATCAAATACGGTTTATTTTATCTTGCTTCTTACCTAAATTTATTAGTTTCTTCATTATTTGTAACAGTTCTTTACTTAGGTGGGTGGAATTTATCCATTCCGTATATATCCATTCCTGAGCTTTTCGGAATAAATAAAATCGCTGGCATTTTTGGAATGACAATGGGTATCCTTATTACATTAACTAAAGCTTATTTGTTTCTCTTCATTTCTATCACAACAAGATGGACTTTACCTAGGATGAGAATGGACCAGTTATTAAATCTTGGATGGAAATTTCTTTTACCTATTTCTCTAGGTAATCTGTTATTAACAACTTCTTCCCAACTTGTTTCATTATAAATAACAGAATATGATAACACTATTTTAGATTCATAATCTCTATCAAACAAGAGAAAGAAACGTCAATTTTTTCATGTATATCTACAATATGTTCCCTATAGTAATTGGGTTCATGAATTATGGTCAACAAACAATACGAGCTGCAAGGTACATTGGTCAAAGTTTCATAATTACCTTATCCCACACAAATCGTTTACCTGTAACTATTCAATATCCTTATGAAAAATCGATCACATCAGAGCGTTTCCGGGGTCGAATCCACTTTGAATTTGATAAATGTATTGCTTGTGAAGTATGTGTTCGTGTATGCCCGATAGATCTACCCGTTGTTGATTGGAGATTTGAAAGAGATATTAAAAAGAAACAATTACTTAATTATAGTATAGATTTTGGGGTTTGTATATTTTGTGGTAACTGTGTCGAGTATTGTCCAACAAATTGTTTATCAATGACTGAAGAATATGAACTTTCCACTTATGATCGTCACGAATTGAATTATAATCAAATTGCTTTGGGTCGATTACCAATCTCAATAATTGGAGATTACACAATTCAAACAGTTATGAATTCGACTCAAATAAAAATAGACAAAGATAAACCCTTTGATTCAAGAACAATTACTGATTACTAAGATTTTGTTTTGATATAAAGGATCCAAGCTTTTTATTTTGGGTAGTCAGTAACTACAAATAAAAACTAATAACTATTGATTGTTGAGAATCACTGTTTGATTTAAACTGAGAATATATTTTTCGTGATGATTTCGAAATAGCAAATTTCAACTACATATTCCAACTACTCTTTTCTTTTTTTTTTTTCTTTCGGATAAATATAAATAAAGTAGGATTGGCCCGATAATTTTATCTATATCTACATTAATCCATATTCAAATTCAATTCAATTATAAATGTATCATATACAATATTATATACAAGAAAAAAAAAAAATAGGGTAACCCCTTTTCCTTTCCTGGACCATTTATTTAGTAAAGTTAAAGTAAGGTCATGAAATAGTTAAAGTTATTTATTTTGTATTTTATACATAATGGATTTACCTGGACCAATACATGATATTCTTGTTGTATTTCTGGGGTCAATTCTTGTATTAGGGGGTCTGGGGGTAGTATTATTTACCAATCCAATTTATTCTGCCTTTTCGTTGGGATTTGTTCTTGTTTGTATATCCTTATTCTATATTTCATCGAACTCCTATTTTGTAGCTGCCGCACAGCTCCTTATTTATGTGGGAGCCATAAATGTCTTGATCATATTTGCTGTAATGTTCATGAATGGTTCAGAATATTCCAATAATTCCTATTTTTGGACCATCGGAGATGGGGTCACTTCGATGGTTTGTACAACTATTCTTTTTTCACTAATTACTACTATCCCAGATACGTCATGGTCCGGAATTATTTGGACTGCAAGATCAAACCAGATTATGGAACAGGACCTAATAAATAAGGTTCAACAAATTGGGATTCATTTATCAACAGATTTTTATCTTCCGTTTGAACTCATTTCTATAATTCTTTTAGTTTCCTTGATAGGTGCAATTAGTATGGCTCGACAATAAGCAATAAAAATACTTAACTTAATAATGATTCCCAATTCTTAGAATTCTCACTAAATTCTAAATAAATAAATAGAAATTTTTAGTTAAATCTATCTACCGTCAATATCTTCTTTTGTTGTGTAATTGTTCTATTCTAATCAATTGAATCGGTTGAATTGTTGTTCATATTGAAATGAATCGAGATTGATAAGGAGTTAGTCAATGATGTTTGAGCATGTCCTTTTTTTGAGTGTTTATTTATTTTCTATCGGTATCTATGGATTGATCACAAGTCGAAACATGGTTAGAGCGGTTATGTGTCTTGAGCTTATACTAAATTCGGTTAATATCAATCTTGTAACATTTTCTGATATATTTGATAGTCGCCAATTAAAAGGAGACATTTTCTCAATCTTTGTTATAGCCATTGCAGCTGCTGAAGCAGCTATTGGACTTGCTATTGTTTCGTCGATCCATCGTAACAGAAAATCAACTCGTATTAATCAATCGAATTTGTTAAATAATTAGTGATAATCATCATAGATAATTTAAATAAAGACACATAAAAATATTTAATAGAATTTAAATACTATTTTTTATTGAATTTGAATGCAATTCAATAAAATTGAATTGCATTTTTATATTTATATTGAAATAATGATGACCAATTTGTTGGCCAATTAATTTTAATTCGCATGTGCAACTCGTATCATCATAATTGTTGAAACGAAAATCAAAGTCTCTTGACCTTTTCTCATAAACAGATTGATTTAAGAAATATATTGATTGTTTTTAATAAACCACTGCTTCGTCTGGTGTCTACAATATATATATTACAATATATAATATATGATTCATTTACTACTAATTTGATTTGACCAGATCGAAAATCTTTTATGTTCAAAACTGGAATTTATAGATCCAATGTCACATTCAGTAAAAATTTATGATACATGTATAGGGTGTACTCAATGTGTACGAGCTTGCCCCACAGATGTATTGGAAATGATACCTTGGGACGGATGTAAAGCCAAGCAAATAGCTTCCGCGCCAAGAACCGAGGACTGTGTAGGTTGTAAGAGATGTGAATCCGCCTGCCCAACAGATTTTTTGAGTGTCCGTGTTTATTTAGGGCCTGAAACAACTCGCAGCATGGCTCTATCTTATTGATACGTTACAAAAAACTCCACTTGAATCATTTGTGATTCCTCTTTACCGACAAAAGCCCGTGCTCAACAAAATATATTATTTTGAGGACGGGCTTTTCTGGTCAAATCAAAACGTATCTTGTCTTTATCACGAGTTATTTTCCTTGGTTAACAATACTTGTTGTTTTACCGATATTCGCGGGTTCTTCAATTTTCTTTTTCCCTCATAGAGGGAATAAGATGTTTAGGTGGTATACTTTGTGTATATGCTTGCTAGAACTCCTTCTAACGACTTATGCATTCTGTTATCATTTCCAATTGGATGATCCATTAATGCAATTGAAGGAAGATTCTAAATGGATAGATGTTTTTGATTTCCACTGGAGACTAGGAATCGATGGACTTTCCATAGGACCCATTTTACTGACAGGATTTATCACTACTTTAGCAACTTTAGCAGCTTGGCCAGTTACTCGAAATTCGCGGTTGTTCTATTTCCTGATGCTAGCAATGTACAGCGGTCAAATAGGATTATTTTCTTCTCGAGACCTTTTACTTTTTTTCATCATGTGGGAGTTAGAATTAATTCCTGTTTACTTACTTTTATCCATGTGGGGGGGAAAGAAACGTCTCTACTCGGCTACAAAGTTTATTTTGTACACTGCAGGGGGTTCCATTTTTTTCTTAATAGGAGTTCTAGGTATGGGTTTATATGGTTCCAATGAACCAACATTAGATTTTGAAAGATTAATTAATCAATCATATCCTGTGTCGTTGGAAATAATATTCTATTTTGGCTTCCTTATTGCTTATGCTGTAAAATTGCCGATTATACCCCTACATACATGGTTACCTGATACCCACGGAGACGCACATTACAGTACATGTATGCTTTTAGCGGGAATCCTATTAAAAATGGGCGCATATGGATTGATTCGGATCAATATGGAATTATTACCCCATGCTCATTCTATATTTTCTCCCTGGTTGGTGATAATAGGAACAATGCAAATAATCTATGCAGCTTCAACTTCTCTTGGTCAACGTAATTTAAAAAAGAGAATAGCCTATTCCTCTGTATCTCACATGGGTTTCACAATTATAGGAATTGGTTCTATAACCGACATGGGACTCAATGGAGCTATTTTACAAATGCTCTCTCATGGATTTATTGGTGCTGCACTTTTTTTCTTGGCGGGAACGAGTTGTGATAGAACACGTCTTGTTTATCTCGAAGAAATGGGAGGGATATCTATCCCAATGCCAAAAATATTTACCATGTTCAGTAGCTTCTCGATGGCTTCTCTTGCATTGCCAGGAATGAGTGGTTTTGTTGCGGAATTTGTAGTATTCTTTGGACTAATTACTAGTACAAAATATCTTTTAATGCCAAAAATGCTAATTACTTTTGTAATGGCAATTGCAATGATATTAACTCCTATTTATTTATTATCTATGTTACGTCAGATGTTTTATGGATACAAGCTATTTAATATTCCAAACTCGAATTTTTTGGATTCTGGACCACGAGAACTATTTCTTTCAATCTGTATCTTTCTACCCATAATAGGTATTGGTATTTATCCCGATTTCGTTCTCTCGTTATCAGTTGATAAGGTACACGCTATCCTATCCAATTATTATCATAGATAGTGTTTCATTAATGAGACGGAAGGAAAGTCTTATAATTCTTTGAATTTAATATTTTGAAAATCGTTTGCTGTACTGTATAATGAAAAAAGAAATAAAATGAATAAGAATTGTAATTAGATACATCTCGAGTTTTTGAGAACCGTTTGAATCGAGGAATCATTCAAATTTAAATGGTTCTCAAAAACTCATAAAAACAAACTTTCGTTATATATGGGATGATGTTTTTATCTTATGTATTCTTCATGTAGTTTATTCAATTAGATGTTTATGTGAATGAACCATAACTATGTAGACCTATTCCTAATAGATTGATCCCAAAATAGCATATCCAAATTATAAGAAATCCTGTAGAAGCTACAAGTGCCGAATTCGTACCTTTCCAATTTATATTTGTTCTAGTATGTAAATAAATCGCGAATATGGTCCAAGTAATAAATGCCCAAGTTTCCTTGGGGTCCCAATTCCAATAGGATCCCCATGCCTCATTAGCCCATACTGCTCCACAAAGAATACCTATGGTTAAAAAGGTAAACCCTAGACTAATGACACGATAACTCCAATAATCCAAACGCTCAGTTAATTGATATTTGTAATAATTTCGAAATGAAGGAAAAGAAGTGTTTTTAAAAACACTTCTTTTTTCATTCAAATATTCAATCTCACCAAAGCCAAAGAAAAATGACTTAATTAAGAAATTATTGCTTTTACAAAAAATATCGATGTTTTTTCGAAATGTAATGACTAGAAGAGCGACTGATAATAATGATCCACATAAAAGAGCTGCATAGCTCAATAACATCATACTTACGTGCATCATTAACCACTGAGATTGTAGAGCAGGTACTAATATTGCAGATTGATGCATTTCAGTTAAAAGACCCGACATGGCAAAGCCTTGAGTAAAAATGGTACTTGGTGCAATTATTGTGCTTAAATCATTTTTAAGGTTACGTATCTTGGGAATCATATGAATAATGAAGAAACTACATGAAAGGAAGATTAATGACTCGTATAAATTACTTAATGGAAAATGTCCCGAAGAAATCCAACGAGAAACTAATAATCCTGTTATAGAGAAAAAAGTAGCTATCATCCCTTTTTCTGACCAATCACGTAATCCTACAATTTTGTGGACTAATAAGGTCATCAAATGAATCGTAATCACAATTGAAATGATCGAAAAAGAGATATGAGTTAATATATGTTCTAAAGTCGCAAATATCATAAAAGGGGTCCCATTACAGAATTGGGAATCGGGAATTGAATACATTTTAGGATCTATTGTATCTCTTTTACAAGATGCCGCCACTCGGACTCGAACCGAGATGCTTTAGCACTGCTTCCTAAGAGCAGCGTGTCTACCAATTTCACCATGGCGGCTTACTTGAAATAATAATAGTCAATTCATGTTGAATCGTCGAGATTCAAGGATTCAATATAGTTTAGGAAACATTAATTAGAATCGATGAATAAAGACTGGTTTGTAGTTTAAATATTTGAATCTTCAATAAAATACCTACTTAGGTAGTATCGTCGTGGGTTTTTTAACAATCAACTTTCACGTACTAGAAACTAAGTTCTCTCCAAACAGTTGGAACTCAATAGTTTTTTCTCAGTTGAGGTATAAAACTAAGAATTGTCTTTTTTTCTCTATTTTTTTATGATTTGTTTTTCATTTATCCGATTTCATGGATTCAAATGAAAAAGATTGAGTTTTTTTTTTTCAATGAACAAAATCAAATAACTAGGATTTCCTATCTATCACAATTTCATCATTAAATACAAAGAATTTGTTATTTTTCTAATGATTTCGATACCTTAGTATATTGAAATTAAAGTATTAATATTCTTTATTGCGCATATAATTTCTAATTTATGATACCATTTACAAAACCAATTAAGTTTTGGGATAGGCATATAACAAAAGAGTTTCAATCTCTATCACAATTGTACTTTTCTATTGTGAAAAGTACAATTGTGATAGGGAAAAAAATAATACTTAGAACCCAATATACAAAAAACTATTATTCTATATATCACAGCAGTGAGTTCTAACTAATATTGAGAAATTCAATACAGAAAAATACATTAGTTAACATTCATCTTACAAAATTTGAGGTTCTTTAGGCTATATCAATTGAGATTATTCTAAGACTTTATTATTTGTTTGTCGCACAAAAAAACTTTTTGAATGCCCGGTGGAAACCGATTTCGCTAAAGAAAAAGCTTTTACTGCAGCTAAATATCCTTTTTTCTTCCAAATATTTCTACGAATACGTTTTTTTGACATAGAAGTACGTTTTTTTGGAACTGCCATTCAAAAAAAGGGGGTTCCTCCTTTTATCGTTGTATGTGAAAGACATGTATTCTTCAAAATAGATCGTTCTTTTTAGTTATTATCTATACTTATTTCGTGTATGTGGATAATTTTTTTAATATACTCTTTTTAATATACATTGTTTTTTTACTTTAACATATAAATATATATAATAAACATACAAATATATATAATACAAATGTATTTATATATACATGTATATGTGATATATATATCAATATATGTATGCGCGCGCATCACACATCACATATATAAATGACAACATGAGGGAAAAAAATAGAAGAAAATAAGGGAAAATAAAAATTGATTAAGTCCAGAGTGCTATGTCCATAATTCAAATTCCAATTAGAACTAGTACTTAATCTGTTAAACAAGACATTCCATTACTTAGGCAACCTAAGTAATTTTTTATTTCAGTTATATACGAAGTAAGGAGTATCATAAGATTTCCGATAAACATAAGTTTTCTTTATTGGATTGAAATCCAATCAATCAGTTACACAACAAGTTAGGTAATTACTCCACTCCCAAAATGAACTAGAAAACCTAGGTATTTTTTTTTATTCGAATATGGATACTATGATCCATATTTGAATAAAAAAAAGTACTCTTTTTTTGGTCTAACTCTTTTTCCTTACTATATTTACTATACTATATAATATATTTATTATACTATTATAGTATATGTAATATGTTTATTAATCACCAAAAAAAATATCAAAATCTAATAAATACAAAATCTACTAAATAAGTAGTAAGAAAATTATTAAAGAATCTCATATTCCTTTAATCTTTTCTTAGTTAAAATACCTACTAGGTAATCGCCTTTACCTTTACATAGTTATTTGGTCATATTTTTTGACCAACCAATTGTCAATTTTAGAATATTTCAAATATCTGAGAAAAAATCTGAATAATTAAGAATCCCAATGTTTGACTTTTTTTTTTTTTTTATCTTTTTTTTTATTGATTTCTTTTATTATTGTTCCTTTATAAAAGGATAAAAAAGATAAGAATTGGTGAATCGAGAACAATTTGCAATTATAAGAAAAAAGAGTTTCTTTTCTTATGGAACATACATATCAATATGCGTGGATAATACCTTTTCTTCCACTTCCAGTTACTATGTCAATAGGATTTGGACTTCTACTTATTCCGACAGCAACAAAAAATATTCGTCGCATGTGGGCTTTTCCTAGTGTTTTACTCTTAAGTATAGCTATGGTGTTTTCGGCCAATCTGTCTATTCAACAAATAAATGGAAGTTTTATCTATCAATATCTATGGTCTTGGACCATCAATAATGATTTTTCTTTAGAGTTTGGATACTTGATCGATCCACTTACTTCTATTATGTCAATACTAATTACTACTGTTGGAATCATGGTTCTTATTTATAGTGACAAGTATATGTATCACGATCAAGGATATTTGCGATTTTTTGCTTATATGAGTTTTTTTAATACTTCTATGTTGGGATTAGTTACTAGTTCCAATTTGATACAAATTTATATTTTTTGGGAACTAGTGGGAATGTGTTCTTATTTATTAATAGGGTTTTGGTTCACACGACCAATTGCAGCAAGTGCTTGCCAAAAAGCTTTTGTAACTAATCGTATCGGGGATTTTGGTTTATTGTTAGGAATCCTAGGTTTTTATTGGATAACAGGTAGTTTAGAATTTCGGGATTTGCTCGAAATAACTAATAACTTAATCCAGAATAATGGGGTCAATTCTTTATTTGCTACTTTGTGTGCTTCTTTATTATTCGTCGGTGCAGTTGCTAAATCCGCACAATTCCCCCTTCACGTATGGTTACCTGATGCTATGGAAGGACCCACTCCTATTTCGGCTCTTATACACGCTGCTACTATGGTAGCAGCAGGAATTTTTCTTGTAGCTCGGCTTCTTCCTCTTTTCATAGTCATACCTTATATAATGAATTTCATTTCTTTAATAGGTGTAATAACACTATTATTAGGGGCTACTTTGGCCCTTGCTCAAGGAGACATTAAAAAAAGCTTAGCCTATTCTACAATGTCTCAATTGGGTTATATTATGTTAGCTCTAGGTATAGGTTCTTATCGAGCTGCTTTATTCCATTTGATCACTCATGCCTATTCAAAAGCTTTATTGTTTTTGGGATCCGGATCCATTATTCACTCAATGGAACCTATTGTTGGATATTCGCCAGATAAAAGTCAGAATATGGTTCTTATGGGTGGTTTAACAAGATATGTTCCAATTACAAGAACTACTTTTTTATTGGGTACACTTTCTCTTTGTGGTATTCCACCTCTTGCTTGTTTTTGGTCCAAAGATGACATTCTTAATGAAAGTTGGTTGTATTCACCAATTTTCGCAGTAATAGCTTCTTTCACAGCAGGATTTACCGCATTTTATATGTTTCGGGTATATTTACTTACCTTTGATGGGTATTTACGTGTTCATTTTCAAAATTACAGTAGCACTAAAAATGGTTCGTTCTATTCCATATCTCTATGGGGAAAAGGAACTCCAAGAGGAGTCAATCCTAATTTACTTTTATCAACAATGAATAAAAAGGTTTCTTTTTATTCAAAAGATAGATCGAAAATTGATAATAATGTAAAAAATAGGATACGATACTTTAGTACTTACTTTGGAAATAAATACACTTCCATGTATCCTCACGAATCGGACAATACTATGCTATTTCCTCTTCTTGTATTAGTACTATTTACTTTGTTGGTTGGATCAATAGGAATTTCTTTTGATCAAGGAGTAATAGAT